TTTCTTAAAGAATTCTATTTAAATTAAAGATAAAAATAGATAAAATGCTAAGAACATTCAAAAATAAAGCAAGGAATTTTGGTTTTATTTTATTCTTCACGTCCAGGATTACGTCCTGGATCATTAGATAAAAATCCGAAGATGAAGAGAGAAACAAAGAATATTACTACTGTGTAAACAAAGAATTTAAGAGTAAGCATTAGATAATCTCCAAGATCTTTTTTTGGTTTGCAAAAAAAAAAAAAGAAACTAGATTCCCTTTTTTATATCACATATTCCATTTTCACACCAAGAAACGAAGCGGTTTCTAGAAATTTCTAGAAATATAGAAATAGAAAAAAAATTCTAAATTTATTTGTAATAAGAATCAAGTCTTTCATTCCCAAAAATTTTCTTTCATACTTCTTTCATACCTACAATTAGATAGATTGTGGGGAACCCAATGAATGGGTCTCTTTTGATCGAATGGAAAATCAATCAGAATGAGGAAATGCGGTAATCCAGATTTTTCGCATCTATACAAAAATTGCAATGTTTGAATTCAGGATTTTTATTATTTATTAGAATTAGAATTAGAAGACTTATCTGATCTTAGAAATTGTTAGAATTTTTTCTCGAATAAGTCATGAATTCTTCTAGGACAGTATTCAAAATCTTATCGAAAACTTACAGCAGCTTGCCAAACAAAAGCTAATAAAAAAAAGAACAGAGGGATTACTGGCATAACATCTACTATTGGATTCAAAAAAGCGTATGCTTCCGGCAATTTTGTAAACAACAAACTGCTTGAATAAAGGGCAGAATTAAGACAGATACAAATTAAACTAAAAATATTAAGCATAACAAACATCTTTTTCCTAAAGATAATTGTATTTTGACTTTTGACTGAGTTATTAATATCCCATTGATATAAAATGGATATTTAAAGTAAGGTAGACTAAAAACTTTCAACTCATCCACCCAATCAAAAATCCTTCAATTCTCAATTAAAAAAAGAAAAGAATAGAAGAAATCCTATTTTCATACAATATCTTAATTGAATTATATATTATGATCAAGAAATTTCGTTTAATTCGATATTTACACATATCAAAATCCAAACAACAAGCGAATTCAATTCAGAGATATTTGGCCGGTAATTGACGAAGAACCAATATTAATACTAATATTAATATTCGACTTAATTAGTATTAAATCGAAATAGAAATGGAAATGGGGCGTCGCCAAGTGGTAAGGCAACGGGTTTTGGTCCCGGTATTCGAAGGTTCGAATCCTTCCGTCCCAAAGCATATTGCTTTTCTATATTCTATAAATATAGAATATTATATATTCTATATTTAATCTAAATTTAAATAATTTAAATAAATATAAATAAAGAGAAAGATTTTCCAAATACCAAATAAAAGTTAGTTGTCTTTTTAAACAACCTTTTGTTGAGGATTTAACAGTATAATAAGTGAAATTCTTCTTTAGTTATTTTTTAATAACTTTTCTCGAAACCAATCATCCCTTTTTCACAAATTCACAAAAGATCGTGTGTTCAAATAAAATAATAGTAATTAAAAATAGTAATTAAAGCGATTTTTTTAAGGAAACGTGGAAACGTTGATTAAAAGAATTTGAACAAAAAAAGGATTTTTTTTTTCGTTAGAAAAAAAGTATGATAAGGCATTTCATGTTAGAAAAAAAAAGCTATTTCTGGAATATGAATAGAATAGAGAGGGAAATCAGAAATAGTAGATAAAATGGTTATGGTATACTTATAGAAAGATATATGTGTAGATATATATATGTATATGTGTAGAAATTACCTACACCCTCTTTTGAATATTTCATTAATTACTAATTTAATATTACTAATTTAATTTCGATTGTCTTTAATAAAAGATAAAGAAAAGCTCCAGCAAAATCCTTGTCCTGATGACAATAAAAATCCTTGATGGAGGATAGAGGTCAATAAAAAGCTCCTAGAAACATATAATAAGTTTTATCTCCTCCTCCAACTTGATAAAAATGATTTGAAGTTCTGGTTATGTATATAGAATTAGATAAAATTAGAATGGCAAGGAAATCAAAAAAATCATCAAATTAATTAGAGTCAATTAGATTATGATTTCATTTTTTTTTTTATCTTAGTGATAGAAATTAAGACTAAGATTCAGGTGGATGGAACAAATCAAGTAACTAAATGAAGTAATTTAGCCTAAAAATTGGAAAATTTGACATTATCTTCCAATGTGTTGTTTTTCATTGTTTGGGCTTTCTTAGTCTTCGTATATTGAGAATATCGAATAATTCGGAGAAATTTTTTCGAATTCTTTCTGAATTCTCTTTTTCTACTTACGATTTTTTATTTGTATCTATGTAGATCTTCTCTATGTAGTGCCAATCCAAGTCCTGAGTTTTTATTATTTTCTATTCGACTTATATTCTATATAGTGTTCTATATAATGTTTTTTTTATTATGCATTTAATTTGGATTCTTTATTATTCTATAATATTTAATTTGGATTCTTTATTATTCTATAATAAATTGATAGATAGTCCATTTTCTTTTTTTAAATGGAATTAATTTATTTGAGTTAATTCTTTTGTTTTATTCATTCTGTCTTTTTTCTTAACACATTTACATTCATATTGACAACAATGTATTGGATAGGTATAATCCAATCTGGGTAATTGGATCTTATTTGTGGATCCATTTGTCCCTATTTCATAGCTTTGCTTTTTTTCTTCATTCAAATACAACTAAAATGATGGGGTTGCCAAAATTTCTGTGATACAATTTTAAAATTTTCAATTTTATTTGAAATTTAATTTAAAGAATTTTAAATATTAAATTAAGAAGGCTTTTGTTAGAATAGTTTAGTTATATCCATATGTCTATTCAATAAATTAATAAAAAGAATATAGAAAAAAAAAAAGAAATCTTAAGCAATGTCTTAAGCAATAAATAGTGTAAGAAATAAGAAATTTTCTATCAATTTTGACTTTACCTATATTTTCTATTTTTATTTGATTTGAGAACTTTTTCTATTCTTTCTTTTAGATTATCTTTATCTTACCCCCTTTTTTTTTCTTTTGTTCAAGATCGATTCGAATTTTTTTTGTGTTCATTTCTTGCTAGTTTAATTTTTTGATTGTGTCGTACCATTCAATCGTTTCATTTATTTTGATTTTGATTCTATCTCCATAACCTAATTTTTTTATTTGGGTTGCTAACTCAATGGTAGAGTACTCGGCTTTTAAGTGCGACTAACAGCTTTTACGCATTTGTATGAAGAAAGGATTCGTCCATACCATCGGTATGGTTTGTAAGACCATGACTGATCCTAAAAGGAATGAGTGGAAAAAATAGCATGTCATATTAATGAAGAATTCTGAGAATATTTTATTCTTACCAGACCGATTCCAAACCCTGTTTGAATTATTTGTGTAGAACATAACAAAATGAATCAAAGGTGGGTCGAGTTAAAGTTAATATTAATAAATAAATGGATAGAGCTACACGGCTCCAATTAGAAATGAATTCGAAATTCTAGGGGAACAAAAAAGAAAGGAGCTCTCATTCTTAATTTGAATGATTTTCCAATTAAATTCTGAATTCGATGTTAAAAATCGATGAGTGCCTGATGCGGAAAACCCCACTTTTCAATTTTTTGAATGAGTCCTAACTATTAGCCATTTTACGCCAGGAGGGTGGCTGAATGTGTAGAAGAAAGAGTATATTGATAATCAAAAATTTTCCAAAATCAAAAGAGCGATTGGTTTGAAAAAGTAAAGGATTTCTAATCATTTAGATGGATAAAAAGAAAGGATAGAGAATCCGTTGATGCTTTTACTTAACTTATTTCTGAGGTATCTATTATACCATTTTGTTTTTATGATATCGCACTATGTATCATTTAATAACCCAAGAAATCGCCTATCTTTGCTTCAATCAAATCGAATTGTGAAAATGAAAATAGAGAAATATCAAAGATATTTCGAGCTAGATAGATCTCAAAAAAACGACTTTCTATACCCACTTATGTTTCGGGAGTCTATTTATACTCTTGTTCATGATCGTGGTTTCAATAGATCGATTGTATTCGAAAATATGGCTTATGATAGTAAATTTAGTTTACTAATTGTAAAACGTTTAATTGCAGGAATATATCAAAAGAATCTCTTTATTTTTTCTTTTAATGATTTGAACCAAAATCGATTTTTTAGATACAACAAAAAATTGTATTCTAAAATGATATCAGAAGGCTTTTCTGTTATTGTGGAAATTCCATTTTCCCTACAATTAGTATCTTCTTTAAAAAAGTTAAAAATAGTAAAATCTCATAATTTAGGATCAATTCATTCAATATTTTCTTTTTTAGAGGGCAAATTGTCGCATTTAAATTATACGTTAGATGTACTAATACCTTATCCCATCCATCTAGAAAAATTGGTTCAAACTATTCGTTACTGGGCGAAAGACTCCTCCTATTTCCATTTATTACGACTCTTTCTTCACGAGTATGGGAATTGGGACCCGTTTATTATTTCAAAGAAATTGAGTTCGATTTTTGCGAAAAGTAATCCAAGATTTTTCTTATTCCTATATAACTCTTATATATATGAATACGAATCCGTCTTCTTTTTTCTTCGTAAGCAATCCTCTCATTTACGATCAACATTTTATCGGGTCTTTCTTGAGCGAATATTTTTCTATGGAAAAATAGAATATTTTGCGGAAGTCATTGCTAATGATTTTGGGGCCACCCTATCCTTGTTCAAGGATTTTTTCACACATTATATTAGATATCAAGGCAAATCCATTCTGGCTTCAAAGAATCCCCCTCTTCTGATGAAAAAATGGAAATATTATCTTGTCATTTTCTGTCAATGTCATTTTGATGTGTGGTTTCCACCGCAAAAGATCCATATAAACTCATTATCCAAACATTCTCTTAACTTTTTGAGCTATCTTTACAGTGTACGACTAAATCTTTCAGTCGTACGGAGTC